GGTCCTGCGCTAATCGGGGCCAAAACTCCAGAAATTAGAAATGCCAAAATAGGAATAATACTTGATATTATTAGAAATGCCCAGAAAATATCATATTCGTGAAGCAGAAACATAGATGCACTCCTAGGAATGTGGAAAATATACCGGATTAATTGATTCGAATTAGAATTGTCAATTTATCCATAAATTAACTGCTTAGTCGAAACATCAATTCATTTTGATCGAACCACCCGATTTCATTTGTTTGCTGTGGGTTATGTCTCGTTTAAGGAATTAAAATGAAACAAATCACATTTCAAATCAAAAATTCTTTTGCATTTTTTTTTTTGATTTTCTTTTTTTATATTTATATTTAATCGATTATTTTTTTATATTTTCATTTTCTTTATTAGAATTTATTATTTATATTCATTTTCCATTTAGATTATTTGAGTATTTTAGATTAATTAGTCTTTTAGATTAAATATGAAATATTAGAATATTATAAATATTCTAATTAGATTAATTAATCTAATTAGATATTTTAATAATTAAATTTGAAGATAATTAAATGAATTAGAGATTAATTAATCTTATATTTAAGGATATCTTATATTAATGATATTAATTAATTAGTAATTAGATTAATTAATCTTAATACTTATCTTTTAAGTAATCTTATACTTATCTTATACTTATCTCTTACTTAATAGATAATTAGAGAATCATTTTACTTAATAGATAATAATATTTAGACTTTTTTAGATTTAATACTTACAGATAATAAATACTTACAGATAATAAGAAATAATATTGAAATTATTTTAGGGCTATCAAATACTTATTAGGACTATACAAATATAGGGTTAGGACTATACAAATATAGGGCTATACGGACTCGAACCGTAGACCTTCTCGGTAAAACAGATCAAACTGATTATTATCGAAATGATTCGAACTGTTTCAAAGACCCAACATGCCTTTTTTTTTGCATTGGGCTCTTTCATCAACTGATATAAATATCAGCGAGTCCGCCATATTTTTTCTTGACAGAAAGATAACGAGATGGCTCCACGTGCTCTGGTTCATTATTTGGATTCTGATCCAGGAGCAATACCAAAGTGTTTCAAAGAAGGGTTACCTTGACGTAGGTCTGCCTCCGGCCTAGATCAACCTAAGTTAAATGGAGTCTCTATCGCTCTATTCAAAGAGTCAAATATGAAACTTCATACACCTTAAAGTTCATAGGACGAAAAGAGATTTTTTTGAGGTCCTTATACTCATTATGCCTAGCATTGAATGGGCTGCGTATTCACCTTATCAATTCTCAAATCAATGATGGGTTCTATTTGGCGCCTAAATTGGCACCAGAATTGGACCTAACCAAATATTTGTCAGGCTATTGTTCTCTTGTTCCCTCAAATTCATGGAGTAAGACATCGATTTCTCAATAAGATCAATTTTGTTGATTGCATGATGGACTCCCCTGAAAAACATTGGCGCGCGTGTAAACGAGGTGCTCTACCTAACTGAGCTATAGCCCTTGTGTTTTGTTTGTGATAGATATTTTATCATGTAGATAATTTCTTGTCAAGATGAATATTCCATGATTCGACATGATAGCTCTCTGATCTGTTTCCTGCCCCGGATTGATATTGCTTAGAAGTAATATTCTATCTATAATCCATCGGTGTGCTGGTCCATTTGTTTCTCTTTGTGATGATAAATGACCTACTTAACCCAGTGGTTAGAGTATTGCTTTCATACGGCGGGAGTCATTGGTTCAAATCCAATAGTAGGTAGAACTTATTAGATACCATTTACTTCAGTATCTAATAAGTTTTGCTACCCACCTTCTTTTTATTTTTTTTTTTTCGTTGCATCAGAATCCAACTACACTTGATTGGATTCAATCAGCAGAATCAAAATATGGCGTATATGTATAATATAAAATAAACAGAACTTCTTTTGATTATTCGGATGCACCAACTAGTTACGAAATGACATTGATAGCCTCTACTCGCGTCCTAGCTCGTCTGAGAGCTAGATTCGCCTCAATTGTTTGTCTTTTGCCTTCAGCTCTACTCAAGTTAGCTTCAGCTATTTCAAGAGTTCGCTGAGCTTCTTGCGGATCAATGTCACTACCCTTCTCCGCATCATTTACTAAAATGGTGATCTCATTATTGCCTATTCTAGCGAAGCCGCCCATCAGAGCCATCGTTAACCATTGGTCATTAAGGCGTATTCTCAAAATACCTATATCTACAGCTGTGGCAATAGGGGCGTGATTTGGTAATACGCCAATTTGGCCACTATTAGTAGATAAAATGATTTCTTTCACTTCTGAATCCCAAACAATTCGATTAGGAGTCAGTACACAAAGATTTAAGGTCATTTCTTCAAATTGCTCTCCACTTCTAAGTTCATAGCCTTCGCGGTAGCTTCATCGATGTTACCTACCAAATAAAAGGCCTGCTCAGGAAGACCATCTAATTCTCCGGAAAGGATCAGTTGAAATCCT